GCTAGTGTAGCTTAACCTAAAGCATGGCACTGAAGATGCTAAGATAAGAATTAACTTTTTTCACAAGCATGAAGGTTTGGTCCTAGCCTCAATATTAGTTATAACCTAACTTACACATGCAAGTCTCAGCATTCCGGTGAGAACGCCCTAATTAGCCGTAAAATTTAATTAGGAGCAGGTATCAGGCACATTTAAAATAGCCCATGACACCTCGCTCAGCCACACCCACAAGGGAACTCAGCAGTGATAAATATTGCCCTATGAGCGTAAGCTTGAGCCAATTAAAGTTATAAAGAGTTGGTCAACCTCGTGCCAGCCACCGCGGTTATACGAGTGACACAAATTAATATTCAACGGCGTTAAGGGTGATTAGAAAATATCTCTATATTAATAAAGTTCAAACCTCATCAAGCTGTCATACGCTCCTATGTCCATAAACATCAATCACGAAAGTAACTTTATACAAACAGAATTTTTGACCTCACGACAGTTAAGACCCAAACTAGGATTAGATACCCTACTATGCTTAACCATAAACATTGTTATTATAAACTACCTTAATATACCGCCTGAACACTACAAGCGCTAGCTTAAAATACAAAGGACTTGGCGGTGCTCCAAACCCACCTAGAGGAGCCTGTTCTATAACCGATAATCCACGTTAAACCTCACCACTTCTTGCTCTTTCCGCCTATATACCGCCGTCGTCAGCTCACCCCATGAGGGCTCAACAGTAAGCATAACGACCTTAATCCTCAATACGTCAGGTCGAGGTGTAGCGAATGAAGTGGGAAGAAATGGGCTACATTCTCTTTCTAAAGCACACGAACAGAAGTATGAAAAACTTCCCGAAGGTGGATTTAGCAGTAAGTAAATTTTAGAACATTATACTGAAACCGGCTCTGGAGCGCGCACACACCGCCCGTCACTCTCCTCGAGAAATCACCATAAATTATATAAAAAACTTTAAAATAAAGAGGAGGCAAGTCGTAACATGGTAAGTGTACTGGAAGGTGCACTTGGATTAATCAAGATGTAGCTAAAACAGTAAAGCACCTCCCTTACACCGAGAAGATACCCGTGCAATTCGAGTCATTTTGAACTATAAAGCTAGCCAAAACAATTCAATATCCCCTCACTATTACTTAACATATAAATAATCACTTTCCCCTTAAAACATTTTATCCCTCCTAGTATGGGCGACAGAACAGAAACCCTTGAGCCATAGAGACAGTACCGCAAGGAAAAGCTGAAAGAGAAGTGAAATAAATCATTAAAGTACAAAAAAGCAGAGACTCACCCTCGTACCTTTTGCATCATGATTTAGCAAGAACAACTAGACAAAAAGCCTTTTTAGTCTATCTTCCCGAAACTAAACGAGCTACTTCGGAGCAGCATATTAGAGCCAACTCACCTCTGTGGCAAAAGAGGGAGAAGACTCCCAAGTAGCGGTGACAAGCCTACCGAGTTTAGTGATAGCTGGTTATCCAAAAAAAGAACTTAAATTCTGCATTAATTTCTTCAACACGGTAAACAAAAACTTCTTAAAGAATAAACCCACTTGTAAAAATTAATAGTTATTCAAAAAAGGTACAGCTTTTTTGAACTAAGAAACAACTTTATTAGGAGGGTAATGATTATAATATTTAAAGGACAACTCCTCAGTGGGCCCGAAAGCAGCCACCTGTAAAGAAAGCGTCACAGCTCAAGCCTCCCCATAAACCCAACAATCCCTATAAGCAACTCAAAACCCCCTAAATATTTATTGGATTATTTTATTAAACTATAAAAGAAATTATGCTAAAATGAGTAAATAAGGGGTTAACCCCTCCCACACACTAGTGTAAGTCAGAAAGAATTAAATCACTGATAATTAACCGATGCCAAAATTGAGGCCCCTGTGATATAAAAATTTATAACAAGAAAAGCCCACCTAAACCATCGTTAACCCTACACAGGAGTGTTAATCAGGGAAAGATTAAAAGAAAATAAAGGAACTCGGCAAACACAAACTCCGCCTGTTTACCAAAAACATCGCCTCTTGCTCAAATATAACTGTATAAGAGGTCCCGCCTGCCCTGTGATTTTTTTAACGGCCGCGGTATCTTGACCGTGCGAAGGTAGCGTAATCAATTGTCTTTTAATTAAAGGCCCGTATGAAAGGCACCACGAGAGTTTAACTGTCTTTATTTCCTAATCAATGAAATTGATCATCTCGTGCAGAACCGAGAATAAAAACATAAGACGAGAAGACCCTATGGAGCTTCAAACACTTAAGTTACCTTAACACCAAAAATTACACCCCAGGGTATAAAAACTAGAAATAACCTCTAACTTAACTTGTTTTCGGTTGGGGCGACCAAGGAGTAAAACAAAACCCCCTTATCGAATGTGTGAGAAATCACTCAAAATTAGAATTACAATTCTAATTAATAGAAGATCTAACGAACAATGACCCAGGACCTCATCCTGATCAATGAACCAAGTTACCCTAGGGATAACAGCGCAATCCTTTCCTAGAGCCCCCATCGCCGAAAGGGTTTACGACCTCGATGTTGGATCAGGACATCCTAATGGTGTAGCCGCTATTAAGGGTTCGTTTGTTCAACGATTAACAGTCCTACGTGATCTGAGTTCAGACCGGAGCAATCCAGGTCAGTTTCTATCTATGATGGTATTCTTCCCAGTACGAAAGGACCGGAAAAATGAAGCCTATACCTAAAGGCACGCTTCAACCCAACCTGTTGAAACCAACTCAACCAGGTAAAGAGTACCAACCCCTAAGCCAAAGAGAATGGTTTGTTGGGGTGGCAGAGCCTGGTAAATGCAAAAGACCTAAGCTCTTTGATCCAGAGGTTCAAATCCTCTTCCCAACTAATGATTAATCTCATTCTCCTCTACGTCATTAACCCATTAACCTTTATTATCCCAATCCTACTAGCCACAGCCTTCCTCACCCTAGTTGAACGAAAAATCTTAGGATATATACAATTCCGTAAAGGTCCAAACGTAGTAGGCCCATATGGCCTACTACAGCCAATCGCTGACGGACTTAAACTATTTACCAAAGAACCAGTACGACCATCCTTCTCATCTCAATTCTTATTCTTGATTACCCCAACCATTGCCCTAACCCTAGCTCTATTAATATGAATACCTTTACCCCTCCCACATTCAATTCTTAACCTAAACCTAGGCCTACTATTTATTCTAGCCATCTCAAGCCTAACAGTCTACACCATCCTAGGCTCAGGCTGAGCCTCAAATTCAAAATACGCCCTTATGGGAGCCCTTCGTGCAGTTGCACAAACCATCTCTTACGAAGTAACCCTCGCCCTAATTTTACTAGCCCTGATCATCTTTGCAGGAGGCTTTACACTCCACACATTTAACCTAAGTCAAGAAACCATCTGACTAATTATTCCTGCATGACCCCTGGCAATAATATGATACATCTCGACCCTAGCAGAAACTAATCGAGCACCATTTGATCTCACAGAAGGTGAATCTGAACTAGTCTCAGGGTTTAACATTGAATATGCAGGCGGCCCATTTGCCCTATTTTTCCTAGCCGAATACTCCAACATCATACTAATAAATACCCTCTCAGTTATTTTATTCCTAGGAACATCATATAACCCCCACCTACCACAACTCACCACCCTCAACCTCATACTCAAAGCAACAGCACTAACCCTCTTATTCCTATGAATCCGAGCCTCTTACCCACGTTTTCGCTATGACCAACTCATACACCTAGTATGAAAAAACTTTCTACCAATAACATTAGCTCTAATTCTATGACATATCACTTTACCTATTGCTACAGCCAGTCTCCCACCAATATCCTCCTAAAAGGAAAAGTGCCTGAAAAAGGGCCACTTTGATAGAGTGGATAATGAATGTTAGAGCCATTCCTATTCCTAATTAGAAAAATAGGATTTGAACCTATTCTTAAGAGATCAAAACTCTTAGTACTTCCACTTATACTACTTCCTAAACAGTAAAGTCAGCTAATCTCAAGCTTTTGGGCCCATACCCCAACCATGTTGGTTAAAATCCTTCCTCTACTAATGAATCCACTAGTCCTCTCCATCACAATCCTTAGCTTAGGATTAGGCACTACAATAACATTTATCGCCTCACATTGATTGCTAGTCTGAATTGGATTAGAAATTAATACAATAGCTATTATCCCCCTTATAATTTACCAACACCATCCACGAGCAACCGAAGCAGCCACAAAATATTTCCTTACACAAGCCACTGCCTCTGCTCTAGTCCTATTTGCTGGGACTATAAATGCCTGACTCACAGGCCAATGAATAATCAATGAAATTATTAATCCAGGCTCTGCCACACTCCTCTCTATTGCTCTAGCATTAAAAATTGGAATAGCACCTATACACTTCTGACTACCAGAAGTACTCCAAGGACTTAACCTACTCACAGGACTTATTATTTCTACCTGACAAAAACTAGCACCATTCGCAGTCCTCCTCCAACTATATCACCTTCTCAACCCGACACTACTTCTATCCATAGCAGTCCTATCAATTATTATTGGTGGCTGAGGAGGCCTTAACCAAACACAACTACGAAAAATCCTAGCATACTCATCAATTGCCCATATCGGTTGGATAATCGCAATCCTACATTACTCACCAAATCTTACTCTCCTTAACCTAGTTATTTATATTATTATAACATCATCACTATTTCTATTACTCAACACCAATAACGTAACAAAAATTAACTCAATCGCCATCTCTTCTACTAAATCACCACTACTAACTATTATATCTATACTAACCCTTCTCTCCCTAGGGGGACTTCCACCTCTTACAGGTTTCATACCCAAATGACTTATTCTCCAAGAAATAACTAAACAAAACCTCTTCATCCCAGCCACAATCATAGCCCTAACAGCATTACTTAGCCTGTTCTTTTATTTACGACTATGCTATTCAATCACCCTCACTCTATCCCCTAACCCCACTACCTCCTCATCATCATGACGAACAAAAACTTATCAACCAAACCTTATCCTAGTACTAATAACATCCCTATCTATTCTTCTCCTCCCACTTACCCCCACATTCCTATCATTAGTTACCTAAGAAATTTAGGTTCAAACAAACCAAAAGCCTTCAAAGCTTTAAACAAGAGCGAAAACCTCTTAATTTCTGTTAAGATCTGCAAGACTTTATCTCACATCTCCTGAATGCAACTCAGACACTTTCATTAAGCTAAGACCTCACTAGATAAATAGGCCTCGATCCTATAAAATCTTAGTTAACAGCTAAGCGTTCAATCCATCGAACTTTTATCTAGGCTTCTCCCGCCTGCCGGCGGAGTAGAGGCGGGAGAAGCCCCGGGAGAAGCCTATTCTCCTTCTCGAGATTTGCAATCCCGTGTAACTTATACTGCAGAGCTGGGTTGATAAGAAGAGGACTTTAACCTCTCTTTACGGAGCTACAATCCGCCGCTTAAACCTCAGCCATCTTACCTGTGGCAATAATTAATCGTTGATTATTCTCTACTAATCACAAAGATATTGGCACCCTTTACTTAGTCTTTGGTGCATGAGCAGGGATAGTAGGTACTGGCCTCAGTTTACTTATCCGAACAGAACTAAGCCAACCAGGCGCTTTGCTGGGTGATGATCAAATTTATAATGTAATCGTCACTGCCCACGCCTTCGTAATAATCTTCTTTATAGTAATGCCAATTATAATTGGTGGATTTGGTAACTGACTAGTGCCCCTGATAATTGGGGCTCCGGACATAGCCTTTCCACGAATAAACAACATAAGTTTTTGACTTCTACCTCCCTCATTCCTATTACTGCTAGCCTCAGCAGGAGTAGAAGCCGGGGCCGGAACAGGTTGAACAGTTTATCCCCCATTAGCTGGTAATCTAGCACATGCCGGAGCTTCTGTAGACCTTACAATCTTCTCTCTTCACCTAGCAGGTGTTTCCTCTATTCTGGCATCCATCAACTTTATCACAACAATTATTAATATAAAACCACCTGCAATCTCCCAGTATCAAACCCCATTATTCGTCTGATCTATCCTTGTTACAACTGTACTTCTCCTGCTATCCCTACCAGTCTTAGCAGCTGGCATTACTATACTCCTCACAGACCGAAATCTTAATACAACTTTCTTTGACCCAGCTGGGGGAGGAGATCCCATTCTTTACCAACACCTCTTCTGATTCTTTGGCCATCCAGAAGTTTATATCCTTATTTTACCTGGCTTTGGTATAATCTCCCATGTTGTAGCCTACTATTCAGGCAAAAAAGAGCCTTTTGGTTACATAGGAATGGTGTGAGCAATAATAGCAATTGGCCTACTTGGATTTATTGTTTGAGCCCATCATATATTTACAGTTGGAATAGACGTAGATACACGAGCTTATTTTACTTCAGCAACCATAATTATCGCTATTCCAACAGGCGTAAAAGTGTTCAGCTGATTAGCTACCCTACATGGTGGCTCAATTAAGTGAGAAACACCCCTCCTTTGAGCCCTAGGCTTTATTTTCTTATTTACCGTTGGAGGCTTAACTGGCATTGTACTAGCCAATTCATCATTAGATATTGTTCTTCACGACACATACTACGTCGTAGCCCACTTCCATTACGTCCTATCCATAGGAGCAGTATTCGCTATCATGGCAGGCTTCGTCCATTGATTCCCTCTTATTACGGGCTACACCTTACACTCCGCTTGAACAAAGACACAATTTTTAGTTATATTTGTAGGAGTTAATATAACATTCTTCCCACAACATTTTCTAGGCTTAGCTGGAATACCACGACGATATTCCGACTACCCAGACGCCTACACATTCTGAAATGTAATTTCATCTATTGGCTCTCTAATCTCATTAGTAGCCGTAATCATTATGGCATTTATTCTATGAGAAGCATTTGCATCAAAACGTGAGATCCTATACATTGAATTACCCCACACAAACGTGGAATGACTACATGGATGTCCCCCTCCCTACCACACCTATGAAGAACCCGCATTCGTTCAAGTCCAACACCCCTATAATTATTAATCAAGAAAGGAAGGAATTGAACCCCCATCAATTGGTTTCAAGCCAACCACATAACTACTCTGTCACTTTCTTGAGATTCTAGTAAAATTATATTACATTGCTTTGTCAGGGCAAAATCGTGAGTTTAAACCCCACGAATCTTAAACATGGCATATCCATCACAGCTAGGTTTTCAAGACGCAGCCTCCCCTGTTATAGAAGAGTTACTCTATTTCCACGACCATACTCTTATAATTGTATTTCTCATCAGTTCATTAGTTCTCTATATTATTGTAACAACAGTTTCAACTAAATTAACTAATAAATATATTTTAGACTCACAAGAAATTGAAATTATTTGGACTATTGTTCCAGCACTTATCCTCATTCTCATTGCCCTACCATCCCTGCGAATCCTATACCTCATAGACGAACTTAATGACCCTCATATTACAATTAAAGCCCTGGGCCATCAATGATACTGAAGTTATGAGTATACAGACTATCAAGACCTAGAATTCGACTCTTATATAATCCAGACAGAAGACCTCTCCCCAGGACAATTCCGCCTTCTAGAAACAGATCATCGCATAGTAGTCCCAATACAATCCCCAATCCGAGTTTTAGTTACCGCGGAAGATGTCCTCCACGCATGAACAGTCCCGGCCCTAGGAGTGAAAATTGATGCAGTACCAGGACGACTAAACCAAACAGCCTTTATCATTTCTCGTCCAGGAATTTTCTATGGACAATGTTCCGAAATCTGCGGAGCCAACCACAGCTTTATACCTATCGTAGTTGAAGCAGTTCCATTAGAACACTTCGAGAACTGATCCTCATTAATACTTGAAGAACTTTCGTTAAGAAGCTAAACTGGGTCTAGCATTAGCCTTTTAAGCTAAAAATTGGTGACTCCCAACCACCCTTAATGACATGCCCCAACTCAACCCAAGTCCATGATTTATAGTTTTCCTATTCGCATGGTTATTTTTTCTGATTATTATGCCAAGCAAAGTAATATCCTATCTATTTAACAATAACCCAACCACAAAAAGCACACAAAAACCTCAACCAACACCCTGAAACTGACCATGAGCCTAAACTTTTTTGATCAATTCTTAAGCCCATCACTACTAGGATTTCCACTAATTGCTCTAGCAATTATAACCCCATGATTTATTTTCCCAACACCATCTAAACGATGACTAAATAACCGTTTATTAACCCTACAAACATGATTCATTAACCGATTTACCTACCAACTTATACAACCACTAAACTTTGGAGGACACAAATGAGCCTCAATCCTCACAGCACTTATATTATTCTTAATTACCATCAACCTCTTAGGCCTACTCCCATATACCTTTACCCCTACTACCCAGCTTTCATTAAACATAGCATTTGCCCTCCCCCTCTGATTAACCACCGTCCTAATTGGCATGCTCAATCAACCAACGGTGGCCCTAGGCCACTTCTTACCAGAAGGAACACCAACCCTACTAGTCCCAATCCTAATTATTATCGAAACTATTAGTCTATTTATTCGTCCCTTAGCCCTAGCAGTCCGATTAACAGCTAACCTTACAGCGGGCCATCTCCTTATACAACTAATTGCAACTGCAGCTTTCGTACTAATTTCTTTCATACCATCAATCGCACTCCTTACCTCACTTATCCTGTTTCTCCTCACAATCCTAGAAATCGCCGTAGCAATAATTCAAGCCTATGTCTTCGTCCTCCTACTCAGCCTCTATTTACAAGAAAACGTTTAATGGCCCATCAAGCACATCCCTATCACATAGTTGACCCAAGCCCATGGCCCCTCACAGGGGCAGTAGCAGCCCTCCTTATAACCTCTGGCCTCGCCATCTGATTTCACTTTCACACTTTATCTTTACTTTACCTAGGCCTCCTATTACTCATCTTAACTATAGTTCAATGATGACGAGACATTATCCGAGAAGGGACATTCCAAGGCCATCATACTCAACCAGTCCAAAAAGGATTACGATACGGAATAATTCTCTTTATTACATCAGAAGTTTTCTTCTTCATTGGATTTTTCTGAGCCTTTTACCACTCAAGCCTTGCCCCAACCCCAGAACTTGGCAACTGCTGACCACCCACAGGAATCAACCCATTAGACCCATTCGAAGTCCCTCTCCTTAACACCGCTGTCTTACTTGCCTCTGGGGTAACAGTTACTTGAACCCACCACAGCATCATGGAAGGAAACCGAAAAGAAGCCATCCAAGCCCTCACCCTCACAATTATTTTAGGAGTTTATTTCACCGCACTCCAAGCTATAGAATATTATGAAGCCCCCTTCACTATCGCTGATGGTATTTACGGCACTACTTTCTTCGTTGCCACAGGCTTCCACGGTCTTCACGTAATTATTGGTTCTTCATTCCTATTGGTCTGCCTACTCCGACAAATTCAGTACCACTTCACATCTCAACATCATTTTGGTTTTGAAGCCGCTGCATGATACTGACATTTCGTCGACGTAGTTTGACTCTTCCTTTACGTATCAATCTACTGATGAGGTTCATAAACAATTACTTTTCTAGTATAAACTAGTACAAATGACTTCCAATCATTCAATCTTGGTTAAACTCCAAGGAAAAGTAATGAACCTCATCACATTTATTGCCGCCCTCACAGCCCTCATCTCCCTAATTTTAGCAACACTAGCCTTCTGATTACCAACCTTAAACCCAGACAACGAAAAAATATCTCCATATGAATGTGGTTTTGATCCACTCGGAACAGCACGCTTACCCTTCTCGCTCCGATTCTTCCTAGTCGCTATCCTCTTCCTACTATTTGATCTAGAAATTGCTCTCCTCTTACCATTACCATGAGGTGATCAACTTGACTCTCCCCTCATCACTTCCCTATGAGCATCAGCCATCTTATTACTTCTAACCTTAGGTTTAATTTATGAGTGACTTCAAGGAGGGTTAGAATGAGCAGAATAGATGCTTAGTCCAAAATTAAGACCATTGATTTCGGCTCAATTAATTATGGTTAAAACCCATAAGCATCTTATGTCCCCTATTCATTTTACCTTCTCTTCTGCCTTTGCCCTAAGCCTTGTAGGCCTAGCCCTAAACCGCTCTCATATTTTATCAGCTCTTATCTGCTTAGAAGGCATAATATTATCCTTATTCATCGCTATCTCCCTCTGATCAATAACAATAACTTCCCCCATTTCCTCCCTCGCACCTATAATTTTACTAACATTTTCAGCTTGCGAAGCAAGCTCAGGTTTAGCCCTACTAGTAGCTACTACCCGCACCCATGGCTCAGATATATTAAAAAATCTTAACCTCTTACAATGTTAAAACTCATTATCGCCACAATTATACTTTATCCTACCTCATGAATGATTCATAAAAAATGATTATGAACCACATCAATTACCCACAGCCTCCTCATCGCATTTACCAGCCTATACTGATTTAAATGAGATACAGAAATTGGCTGAGACTTCTCAAATTCACACCTGGGAGTCGACCCCTTATCATCCCCACTACTTGTCTTAACCTGCTGACTTCTACCCTTAATATTAATCGCTAGCCAAAATCACCTCAACAATGAACCACACACTCGACAACGCATTTATATTAACCTTCTCATTACTTTACAACTTCTCCTAATTATGGCCTTCAGCGCCACCGAAATAATCCTATTTTATATTATATTTGAAGCAACCCTTATCCCAACCCTCATCATTATTACTCGCTGAGGTAATCAAACTGAACGACTGAACGCAGGAACTTACTTCCTATTCTATACACTTATTGGCTCAATACCCCTCCTCATCGCCCTCCTTACTCTACAAAACGACCTAGGCTCACTCTCCATATTAACCCTGCAATTTCCCCAACTCCTAAACACCAGTTCATGAACAAATAAGTTCTGATGAGCTGCATGCCTAATTGCCTTCTTAGTAAAAATACCTCTTTACGGAGTACACCTGTGACTACCTAAAGCCCATGTTGAAGCTCCCATCGCCGGCTCCATAATCCTAGCCGCAATCCTACTAAAACTAGGGGGTTATGGAATAATACGAATTATTCCAATTCTCAATCCTCTCACAAAAGAAATAGCATTTCCATTCCTAATCCTAGCTCTCTGAGGAATTATCATAACAAGCTCTACCTGCCTTCGTCAAACAGACCTAAAATCCCTAATCGCTTACTCATCAGTAAGTCATATGGGCCTGGTAGCAGCAGCAGTCCTTATCCAGACACCATGGAGTTTTGCAGGAGCAACCGCCCTAATAATCGCCCACGGCCTCATTTCATCCACCCTCTTCTGTTTAGCTAACACTAACTACGAACGAACACATACCCGAACACTACTCATTACTCGAGGTATACAAATTATTCTCCCACTAATAACAACCTCATGATTTATCACTAACCTAGCAAATCTAGCCCTACCCCCATCTCCTAATCTAATGGGCGAACTACTCATCATCTCATCCCTTTTTAAATGATCCCAATGAACTATTATCATCACAGGATTAGGAGTTTTATTAACCGCCTCCTACTCCCTTTATATATTTATTATAACTCAACGAGGTCCTATTCCTCATCATCTCATACTCATAAATTCATCCCACACACGTGAACACCTCCTAGTTTACCTCCACCTAATCCCAACACTCCTCCTTATTTCTAAACCAGAACTTATCCTATCCTGAACATCCTGTAATTATAGTTTAACAAAAACATTAGATTGTGGTTCTAAAAATAAGGGTTAAATCCCCTTTAATTACCCAAGAGAAGTCTGGGACAAGAGAAACTGCTAATTTCTTCATCCATGGTTCAAATCCATGGTTTTCTTAAAGCTTTAGAAAGATAATAGTTATCTATTGGTCTTAGGAACCAAAAACTCTTGGTGCAACTCCAAGCTGAAGCTATGAACCCGCTCATCTTCAACACATCATTCCTATTAATCTTCCTTACCCTATTATACCCATTAATCTCATCTATAGCCCCTACCAAAATACCTCTAGACCCCTCCTGATCCTCAACCCATGTCAAAACAGCCGTAAAACTATCTTTCTTTATTAGCCTTATCCCACTATTTATTTTCCTAGACCAAGGCTTAGAATCCATTACAACTAACTGAAACTGAATAAATCTTGAAACCATTGACATTAACATGAGCTTCAAATTTGACTTATACTCCATCATTTTTACTCCTGTAGCCCTCTACGTCACCTGATCCATCCTAGAATTTGCCCTATGATACATACACTCAGACCCTAATCTCAACAAATTCTTTAAATATCTTCTCCTATTCCTAATTACAATACTTATTCTCATTACAGCAAATAACCTCTTTCAACTATTCATTGGCTGGGAGGGTGTCGGTATTATATCATTCCTACTAATTGGCTGATGACTGAGTCGAACCGACGCAAACACAGCTGCTCTACAAGCCGTTATCTACAATCGCATTGGAGATATTGGTCTAATTATGGCCATAGCATGACTCGCCATAAACCTTAACTCATGAGAAATTCAACAACTATTCTTTCTCTCAAAAAACATAAACCTAACCCTTCCCCTGCTAGGATTAGTCTTAGCAGCAGCTGGAAAATCGGCCCAATTTGGCCTTCACCCATGACTTCCAGCTGCCATAGAAGGTCCCACACCAGTCTCTGCCCTACTCCACTCAAGTACTATGGTGGTCGCAGGAATTTTTTTACTTATCCGCCTACACCCCTTAATCCATAATAACCAATTAATCCTCTCACTCTGCCTATGTTTAGGTGCACTAACCACACTATTTACAGCTACCTGCGCATTAACCCAAAATGACATCAAAAAAATTATTGCCTTTTCCACATCAAGCCAGTTAGGCCTGATAATAGTTACTATTGGACTTAACCAACCCCAACTAGCCTTTCTTCATATCTGCACACACGCCTTCTTCAAAGCAATATTATTTTTATGCTCAGGCTCTATTATCCACAGCCTCAACGACGAACAAGATATCCGAAAAATAGGAGGAATACATAAACTCCTTCCCTTCACCTCATCATCCCTCACAGTTGGTAGCCTAGCCTTAACCGGCATACCATTCCTATCAGGATTCTTTTCAAAAGATGCTATTATTGAAGCAATAAACACATCATACCTAAACGCCTGAGCCCTAACCTTAACTCTGCTAGCTACATCCTTTACCGCCATTTATAGCTTACGCCTAATATTCTTCTCACTTATAAAATATCCACGATTCCCATCTCTTTCACCAATTAATGAAAATAACCCCTTACTCATTAACCCAATTAAACGTCTAGCCTACGGAAGCATCCTAGCCGGACTAATTATCGTATCCAATCTACCACCCACAAAAACACAAATTATAACTATATCCCCACTACTTAAACTCTCCGCCCTCCTAGTTACTATTACTGGTTTTATTCTAGCCCTAGAATTAACTAACTTAACCTCCACACAACTCAAAACTCACCCTAATTTACCTACCCATAATTTCTCCAACATACTTGGGTATTTCCCTCCAATCATACATCGACTTCTCCCAAAACTTAACCTGACCTGAGCCCAAACTATTTCAACCCAAATAATTGACCTCTCATGAAATGAAAAAATTGGCCCAAAAAGCCCAATCATCCAACAAACATCAATAATTAAACTATCAACCTCCCCACAACAAGGATTCATCAAAACATACATAATCTTATCCCTCCTAACCCTTATTCTGTCAATTACATTAACCCTATACTATTAAATCACTAAACCGTCTAAACCGTACGCAAAGCTCCTCAAGACGTTCCCCGAGTTAACTCCAACACTACAAACAAAGTTAAAAATAATATTCAGCCCCCCAAAATTAATACTCCACCTCCACAAGAATATAATAAAGCCACCCCACTAAAATCATCACGAACTATATTTATTCCCACAGACTCCCCACCACCTATTCAACCCCCTCAGCTTCAATCAACCACAAAATTAACTCCCACCCAAAAAAGTACGCCAAAATACCCTACCACATACATCAAAACTGATCAATCACCCCACGATTCAGGATAAGGCTCAGCGGCTAAAGCTGCTGTATACGCAAACACAACTATTATACCACCCAAGTAAATTAAAAACAAAACTAAAGATAAAAAAGAACTACCACACCCCACCAATAATCCACAACCTACCCCAGCAGACACCACTAACCCTAATGCAGCGAAATAAGGTGAAGGATTTGACGCTACAGCTACTAAACCTAAAATAAAACTTAATATCAAAATCAACATTACATATGTCATCATTCCCACTTAGACTTTAACTAAGACCTTTAATCTGAAAAACTACCGTTGTTATTAAACTACAGGAACACTTAATGGCCACAAACATCCGTAAAACACATCCCCTATTCAAAATTATCAACAACTCACTAATTGATCTACCAGCTCCAACCAATATCTCCACCTGATGAAATTTTGGTTCACTACTAGGCCTTTGCCTAATTATCCAAATCCTTACAGGCCTATTCCTAGCTATACACTACACCCCAGACATCTCATCAGCATTCTCCTCAGTCGCCCACATCTGCCGAGACGTTAACTACGGTTGACTAATCCGCAATATTCACGCTAACGGCGCCTCAATATTCTTCATCTGTGCTTATCTCCATATTGCTCGAGGACTTTACTATGGCTCCTACCTCAATAAAGAAACCTGAAACATCGGAGTAATTATCCTAGTGTTACTAATAGCCACCGCATTTGTAGGCTATGTTCTCCCATGAGGACAAATATCATTCTGAGGGGCAACCGTTATTACCAACTTGCTATCAGCCCTCCCCTATATTGGAGACATGTTAGTTCAATGAATCTGAGGAGGCTTCTCAATTGACAATGCAACACTAACTCGATTTTTCACATTTCATTTTCTATTTCCCTTTGTAATTGCAGCTCTTACTATAATTCACCTTCTCTTCCTTCATGAAACAGGTTCTAACAACCCAACCGGACTCTCATCCAACATAGACAAAATCCCGTTTCATCCTTATTATACATATAAAGATCTAGTAGGCTTCTTCATCCTTCTAATACTACTAACTCTACTTGCCTTATTTACACCAAACCTCCTAGGAGATACAGAAAACTTTATCCCAGCCAACCCCCTCGTCACACCTCCCCATATTAAACCAGAGTGATACTTCTTATTTGCCTACGCTATTTTACGCTCCATCCCCAATAAACTAGGAGGAGTCCTAGCCCTCGCCTTCTCAATCTTTATCCTGCTACTAGTCCCCATTCTTCACACCTCCAAACAACGAAGCCTCACCTTCCGTCCAATTACACAACTCCTATTCTGACTCTTAGTGGCAAATACAATCATCCTAACATGAATCGGCGGCCAACCCGTAGAACAACCATTCATCATTATTGGCCAAATCGCCTCAATCACCTACTTCTCCTTCTTCCTTATCCTATTCCCAATCGCCGGATGGTGAGAAAACAAAATGTTAAACCTTTAAAAACTGCCCTAGTAGCCTAACATCAAGGCATCGGTCTTGTAAACCGAAGATTAGAGGTGAAAATCCCCTCTAGAGCAAAACCTCAGGAAAAAGGGGGCCAAACCCTTATCCTTGGCTCCCAAAGCCAAGATTTTAAGTTAAACTACTTCCTGAAAAAAAAAACCTAAAATGATCGAGCCCATTTTTCGCGAGTTGGTCAGACCACATATTATGTATAACGTACATAAACACATAAAATGCAAAATTACATAGACTTACTATGCTTAATCACCATTAATTTATATGCCACTATTATCATCACATACTATGTTTAATCATCATTAATCTATATTCCCCTATTATCATTACATACTATGTTTAATCCTCATTAATTTATAATATACTATTTCATTACATATTATAGGGAATATTAATTTGATATACCTCTTAAAACTTAAACATCCCCACAGTTTATTATAGAACATCACAAAACATAAGGGATTACATCTCATCAAGATTACAGGTTTTGTTCGTAATAATATCGATTCATATTCAACCAATTATTAACCAGCATTAACAGACAATCAACTATTTCCATAACTATTAAATTATTAATCCACAGAAATATACAATAAAACATATATAATACATCCCATCTTTGCATAATCCACTATCGTCCTATTAATAAGATTAATTGTTTAGATAATAGTCAATATCATACTGTGTTTTGTAATAGAAACTATTACAAAACACTCTTTTCCTTTACAACCATCTCTTGGCACCAAAATGTTTTATAACATTATATCCTTAATCGTGCATAATACTATTACCTACATAACATCTGGTTCCGTAACGTTGACTATGGATCTTTCCTCACGGCGCAACTTTGTCTCACCTCTCGGACTTTAATTGCTGACTCTACGTCTATAGCACTCAGTGACTGTCCCAGTGACATTAGGCACCCTCGTAAGGCATCTCACCCGTAACCGCGGCTAGTTGGCACTTTATCTGGTCTAGCTCCCTTATAAGGCATCTCACCCCTAACCGGCTCCTGTTCCGCGTAACGTCTCGGGTGAGCCTTTATATTTCAAGTACGCGTTCCGCGTACAGAAATCTAAAGACTCTGTACCCTCACCTACGCTACACGACGGACCGGGGGAGAAACTATCTTTCCTTTGCCTTTTAGTTTTTCTTTTTTAGGCCCCCCTCTGGGGGGCCTGTCTAGGCATTAGCATCGATTGCGTCCGGCACTCTCAGGTAAGTTGGTAATGACCTCGACACTTAAATTATTTACCTCGCTACACTTGCTCGCCGGTGATTCATTCGAAGACTACCTAAGAAAATCAAAGTCAGGCTAATAGGTGAAACCTTTAACCAATAACCTTTTCGGAGAATTTAACATTAGATTTAAAAAAGACATATTAAATTTCTTAAAAGAACTAAACTTCGACAAATTGTAGATAAATGGAGTTAGAAGGAATTAAGATACTGTCCAGGCCGATTTGGAGAAGGAGATAATTTGAAAAAAGGGCTTTAAAATTTTTTGGAGAAAAACCCCCCTCCCCCTTACGCACACTTGGCTGATTCCTCGAAAAACCCCAAAAACGAGGGCCGAAGCGTACTTTTCGTATGCGAGACGCTAAAAAAAAATTATCTATTCAAAAAATTTTTTTTTAATCTCAGCAATTATGGGACAAAAAAAATGTTAGTCTGGTATGCGAGTGGAAAAATTAAAAAAAATGAATATTACCGTCCCCAGGACAAAAATGCGATTTTTTTACAAAAAAGCCACTTTTAGTCCTGACATGCCTATCATAGGGAGTGGAATGGGCCTCTAAAAACGGACTTATAGTGTACGCACAAATGCACACCCAAAAATCGTCCAAACGCAAAAATTAAAAAATTCAAATCCAAATTCACACACATATGCATTTAATATCCCCCCTTATTTCTAATATACAAATTCAAGTATATTTACACATAACCCACCCTTAAACCACAAATATTTCCCCTTATATTTCTAATATACAAAAATAAACCCGCTCCTACAAAACCACTCACAAATACTAACATTTCCCCCAACATTTCTAATATACAGAAATAAACCCATTCCCATAAAATCACTCACAAATACTAATATTTCCCCTCACATTTCTAATATACAGAAATAAACCCCATAAATCACTCAAATACTAATATTTCCCCTCATATTTCTAATATACAGAAATAAACCCCATAAATCACAAATACTAATATTTCCCCTTATATTTCTAATATACATAAACAAACTCATTTACATGAATCACCTATAAAATAATACACCATCCCCTAAATAACTTAATATTACATTTAATATAAATCCATTCCCACCCCTCAACAGACATTAACTTAATTCCCCCCACTATGACTT